ATCTCTTTTTCTTTATAAATGTCAATATAAATTAAATAGAATATTAAATGTATGTACATACTTTTAATATTTCATTTGTTTATTTGATCCATTTAATCCCCATTCGATGAAAACTTCTTCAGATTTCTAAAGGGGGTTACCCCATGAATGGTTAACCGTGTAAACTCTGATATAAAAATAGAAACTGAGTCAATAAAACAAAACATAAATCCAATTTCTAAACAAAAATCTTACAAAAATTGCCGAACGGTCTAGAAAACTAAAACAATTGATACAGGTTGGGAGAGTTTTATTATTACCGCAATTAGGAGTACTTCTAGAGTCCACTTCTTCCCCACACTACGAGAGAGAGGGAAAATGTAAAAACTACCATTAAAGCAGCCCACGCGAGACTTACTATATCCATGTGAATTCTGTCCCCTATTTCTATGAATATGAAGAAACTATTCCATTATTGTTCACTAATAATAGTGAAATCACTGGTGCAAAGTCAAAAAAAGGGAGAGGTATTTGGTCACCATTGATGAACTACTCCAAAAAATCCACTTATCTTATAATGAGTTATTCTTAATTATAGAATTTCTAGTAGAATCGACAAGATGTAAATACAAGCAAATGGACACTTTTTGAAGTATCCAAGGAATCTCACTCACATGTAGAAAGAATAAGACTTTTTCTTTCTTTTATCATTTTTTATTTTTGGAAGTAAAATGAAAGGCAATTCTTCATCTAATTTCATATTGATTGAATGTCTGAGCATTACGAGACTTTCATGAGTCTGTATCCAAAGTATCTTAGGTCCTTTCCAAAACTATTAATTTCATTCCTATCCAATCTAATGGAAGACTCAGTTAAGTGGAACTAAATTAGTAGTGGAAAGTAAAGATTTACGGATTTCCCTCCACTACTTTAAGTTTTCCTTGAATCTGATAGGCAAAACTTTAGGTTAGAGAATAGAACCTCGAGAGCCCGGGGCTTAGACTCACGAAACGAAAGTATCAAGAGTCTTTTCCTACGTTTGTTATAATAGAGTCTGTTGTTGAGGCGGCACCCGGATTTGAACTGGGGAAAAAGGATTTGCAGTCCCCCGCCTTACCACTCGGCCATGCCGCCAAAACGATAGAAACTAGATTCCAATTTTCTCTTTTTTTTTCAACTCCAAAAAAAAAAAAATATATATATAGATTTTGAGTCACAAAATATAGAATCCAGTACAAACCAGAACCATTAACTATTGACTTTAAATTCATGACCATTTTTGAATTCAAATTCAAATCTACATTTTTTTATTTCTAATAATATTAAGAAAATCATTAGAAATGGATTTATAACTAATCTATATTGAGTTTTTTCAATAAAAAAGAAATCTTCTTCAGTTTCAATTATAACAGTAATGATGAGTATATGTAAACCCCAGAATCAGAACATACGTTACGTTGTGTTATAGAGCTATAGCTCTATAATGGGGTATTTTATCTCTCTAGGGATGCTTTTGAGGAGTAATTCTCACTAAATTTTTATATTTCAATTTTTGATTGAATACATTGAAGAGAAAATTTCATTTTTGATAGAGCATAGCATGTGCTGTCCCAAATAGAACTGTACCACAATAAAAGAAGAAAAAGAGACATATATATCTGTGCATTCTTTTTTATTTTAATAATAAAAAAAAATTAATAAATAAAAAAAAAAACAAGTTTTCTTACCTAACTTAAATTCAATGATATTCTAACTATATCTATTCAAAATAGGTAAAAATCAATCTCTTTTCTGCAAATATTTTTTTGAACAATGAAATCAAAATACATGGAAAAGTAAAGTGGTTCAAAAAAAAAATTTCTATTTATTATATGTTTATCTGCTCGAACAGATCCAAGCGTGGATACATTTTTTTATGGTATGCAATCGAATTGGAATATGTAATATCATAGGTGAAAATGAAATTACTTTTTTCTAGTCTTTACAAAACTCCATAAGTTCCAGTGGTATTTCTCAATTCTGTTCCATTTGGATCTCTTTCATATAAAAAATGCCAATTGAATCTAGTCTCCGTTCATACGTATTTCATACATTCCATATATCGTGGAGTTGAATAAAATTTCATGTGATTCAGTAAACAGAATAGAAATTCCATTATTGCTAGATCGAATTCTATGGATATGATTCGGTGAAGAATGAGAGATGGGATTTTTTCAATAAACGGATAAATGGGAAATTCAAAAAAGATGCTCGGGGATGGAAAAGAGGGAACATCTACAATACCCGGATTTAATCAGATACAATTTGAAGGGTTTTATCGGTTTATTGATCAGGGTTTAATAGAAGAACTTTCTAAGTTTCCAAAAATTGAAGATATAGATCACGAAATTGAATTTCAATTATTTATGGAAACATATCAATTGGTAGAACCTCTGATAAAAGAACGAGATGCTGTCTATGAATCACTTACATATTCTTCTGAATTATATGTATCCGCGGGATTAATTTGGAAAACCAGTAG